ACGTAAGGATTATATTGCCCCCAATTTTTATGAAATACAAGACGCTCATTGAATGATAAGAAACTAAATTACAACTTCGAATATTCAAGGAATATTTGCACATTCTCTTCTAGCTGAAACAATTGAGGTTTCATTCGTATTCTTATGGATAGGCTAATAAATAAAAAGAAAAAAAAGACAATACATCATTGAGATTCTCGATTTTGGAAGAGACTTCTTTATTGTATTTCGGACGAGCCGAGACAATAGGATGAACAAGAAGGGTTCTGTACCGTGAACTTTGTATCGCGCACATCACTTAGATGAACTCTAGAGAGTCGCATAGAAGGGAATGAAGAAATGGAATATGAAAGAGAATACAAAGAAATAAATGAAAGGGATCGAATTCTATTTGTACTGTTTGTACTGTAGCTGAGATGAGTCTTGGTTATTTCTAGCCTTGAACTCCTCTAGACCAGACTTTTGGTTGGGCCTTTCAACCAACTATTTTAATATTTTAATAAAAGATGTCCCTTTTAATAAAATATGTTTTATAAAATATGTATGAAGTATTACCATTCTTTTTGAATGTGAGGAGCCACAGTGTGAACAAATAAAAAAGAAGAGGAAAGATAAGCAAATTATTTCTTTTAATAATAGACACATTATAATATACTCTTTGCTTTGCTCTTTTAAAAAAGAGAAAAAAAAAAAGAGGGTTTACTCCCAGATACTTAGCTAGCTAAGTATCTATTATGTCGAACCATATCAATTAATTTGTTAATTTGTAGAGTAGATACTCATACAAATGAATCATATGCCAGGAACCAGATTTGAACTGGTGACACGAGGATTTTCAGTCCTCTGCTCTACCAACTGAGCTATCCCGACCATTACCGACGCATTATCCTCATAATACTAGATGACTTGGGTCTATGTCAATTAAAAATGAAAACAAAAAAACGAAAAGTATGAAATTAAAAGTCTCGAACGGAAATTTCTTGGATCTTTAAAAGGAAGACTTTGTAAATTTCCATATGAGTAATCATATGGATTATGAATCATTCAAATAGGTATTCCTTGCTCAAGAGATTTGTACGTATATCATATATATATCACAATATATCACAATATATCACAAGACTTGTGATAAGAGAACAAAATTCTGCTAGGATACGCTTGTAAAATGGCAAAGAATAGGATGAATGAGAAACAGAAGGAACTTTGAACCACTAACAAAAAGGGTAGGATAAAATAAATAGATAGCAAACGGACTTTTTGGGGTTGGGGATAGAGGGACTTGAACCCTCACGAGTTTTAAAGTCGACGGATTTTCCTCTTACTATAAATTTCATTGTTGTCGGTATTGATATTGACATGTAGAACGGGACTCTATCTTTATTCTCGTCCGATTAATCAGTTTTTCAAAAGATTTATCAGACTATGGAGTGAATGATTTGATTAATGAATATTCTATTCGATTCTTTCTTCAACGTGGAATCGATTCACAACAATTCTTTTTATTTTTCATATAAATAGATTTTGCATATAAAAAAAATACGGGTTCGGGTCGTCTTTTTTGAGATAGTTTTTCATTTTTTGAGATAGTTTTTCATTAGTATACCTATTCTTTTTTATTATTTATATAGGTATATCTTGCATCCTTTCTGGAGTTTCGATATAAGGATTCCTTTACCAACAGTCAACCCCATTTGTTAGAATAGCTTCCATTGAGTCTCTGCACCTATCCTTTCCTTTTTTTATTATTATTATTTTCGCTTGCTGAACCTTTGTTTATGTTTATTTTCGTAAAATAATAGGATTTGGCTCAGGATTGCCCATTTTTCATTCCAGGGTTTCTCTGAATTTGAAAGTTATCACTTAGTAGGTTTCCATACCAAGGCTCAATCCAATTAAGTCCGTAGCGTCTACCAATTTCGCCATATCCCCTTTGTGTCTTGAGATTAGGATCTCATTAGGATGCCCTCCCCCCTTTCCTTTCCCCTTTCTTTCATTTGTTTATTTTCTTTTTATCATTTGTTTATTTTCTTTCTTTTTATGCGATTTAGTAGATAGTGATTCTTATATCGTATCGAAGGGTCTTTCCCTATTTTATTTCTTGTTTGTTTATCTTCTTTCGTCTCTATTGGAGACCCATATTTATTTGGTCCAATCAGAAAATATTTTATCATTTCTGTATTCGCAATTCAATATGGATGGGTATTCCATAACATATATATGCCACTCTGACTCTCAGTTTTCTCGGTCAATTTGGTGGAATACTCGAACGGTCGATTCTTTTTTCGTCTTAGCTTCCGCCTTTATGAACTTTATGAATGAAAACAAAAGACAAAAGAAAGGAGTCTACCATTTTGAATGATCTGGATTTCATTTCTATTTCGAATTCGAAGATAATTCGAATTTTTTAGTCTAAATATAGATAATTAGAATAAATATAACATATAATAAATTAATATAATAAAATAGAATAGCAAAAAAAAATATAACTAAGATATAAAAA